AATGATGAGCCTGATTAAAGGACTATCGTGATAGGATAAAACATGTAGTTAAAACTACCTTCATTACATCTAACAGAATCAAACTATCACCATCAAGCATCAAAAGCCACCGTGCACCATACACCAAGATGTAAACAAAAATGTTTCAATATAGAAAAGTAAGCTAAATTAAGCTAATGGGTTCATACCCCATATATAGAGTTTAACACTCTCTTCTCTAATGCCCAATAATTCAACTAAAGTCCTCTTGCTGATTACCCTAGTAAGAGGTATATTAGTATCTGTATCCTCCAATTCATGACTCGGAGCATGAATAGGTCTGGAGATCAATCTAATATCGTTTATCCCTTTAATGTCCAACGTCAAAAATATATACAACACGGAAGCTTCATTAAAGTACTTCATTGTACAAGTGCTCGCCTCAGCAACATTACTATTCATAGTGGTAATGAAAACATTAACAGAAGATCTATTTACATTTGAGAGAAGTATATATACACCAATAATCATTTGTACCCCCCTGCTACTAAAAAGTGGTGCTGCCCCCTTCCACTGATGATTCCCAGGAGTAATAGAAGGGTTAAGATGAGAAAACTGCGCACTATTAATAACAGTGCAAAAAGCTGCTCCATTAATACTAATGTCATACTTGATTGATATTAATGCATTTACACTAAGAATTATCCTAATGTCTACAATTGTAGGAGCAATTGGGGGTATAAACCAAACCTCAATACGAAAAATTATAACCTACTCATCAATTAATCACACCGGATGAATATTAATCGCATTAACTACAAGAGAAAATTTATGAATAGTGTACTTTATAATTTACTCGACCCTAGCGTTAACAGTAGTATCAGCAATCAAACTATCCGGTGTATCATTTATTAATCAAACTATAATAACAAACAAGGAAACCAAACTAATTAAATTTATAATATTCACATCCCTACTATCTTTAGGTGGGCTACCACCATTCCTAGGGTTTTTACCAAAATGAATTGTCATCCAAGCCATAATTGCAAACAACATAGCTCCATTAGCAACTATTGTTGTAGTAACTTCACTAATTACCTTATACTACTATTTAAAAATTTCCTACTCAAGATTTATAATTCTGAGAACAGAACCAAAGTGAAATATAAGAATCCACAAAAATACCCCAACCAAAAATATCAGAGCATTAATTCTTTCATCAATCTCCTTATTAGGGATAGCAGCCTGCACAATCATCACCAACATTAATTAATTATAAGGCCTTAAGTTAAAACAAACTAATAACCTTCAAAGCTATAAATAAAGGGCTACCTTTAGGCCTTGGTAAGTCCTTTAACTCACCCCTACAGAATTGCATTCTATAATCACAAAATGAATACAAGGCTCACGAAATAGTGGAAGAGTGACGTAAACACTCCTAAATAGATTTACAGCCTATCGCCTACTTATTATTCTCAGCCATCCCACTAATTTTCACCCGATGATTTTTCTCAACTAATCATAAGGACATTGGAACACTATACTTCGTATTTGGAGCTTGATCAGGAATGGTCGGAACCTCTTTAAGAATACTTATCCGAACAGAATTAGGACAACCAGGATCTTTAATTGGGGATGATCAAATCTACAACGTTATTGTTACAGCCCATGCATTTGTTATAATCTTCTTCATAGTTATACCAATCTTAATTGGAGGATTCGGAAACTGACTAGTACCACTAATACTTGGAGCACCAGATATAGCATTTCCACGAATAAACAACATAAGATTTTGATTATTACCCCCATCATTAACCCTGCTACTCGCTAGTAGAGCCGTAGAAAGCGGAGTAGGAACAGGATGAACTGTCTATCCTCCTCTTGCAAGAGGAATTGCCCATGCCGGAGCATCAGTAGACCTAGCCATCTTCTCACTACACTTAGCCGGAGTATCATCCATCTTAGGGGCAGTAAACTTTATTACAACAACAATCAATATAAAACCAAAGAGCATGAAACCTGAACGAATTCCGCTATTTGTATGATCAATTGCTATTACTGCTCTACTACTATTATTATCTTTGCCAGTCCTAGCAGGAGCAATCACAATACTACTAACAGACCGTAACCTAAATACATCATTCTTCGACCCAGCAGGAGGTGGAGACCCAATTCTATACCAACACCTATTCTGATTTTTTGGACATCCTGAAGTTTATATTCTCATCCTACCAGGATTCGGTATAGTCTCACACATCATCTGCCATGAAAGAGGAAAGAAGGAAGCATTCGGAAACCTAGGAATAATCTTTGCCATACTAGCAATTGGATTACTAGGATTTGTAGTATGAGCTCACCATATATTTACAGTAGGAATAGACGTTGATACACGAGCATACTTTACATCAGCAACAATAATTATTGCTGTACCAACAGGAATTAAAATCTTCAGATGACTTGCAACAATATACGGAACCCGAATAACATACAGAGCAGCTTGTCTATGAGCCCTAGGATTTGTATTCCTATTTACAATAGGAGGCCTTACTGGTGTAGTCCTATCAAATTCATCAATTGATATCGTATTACATGACACTTACTATGTAGTAGCACACTTCCATTATGTTCTATCAATAGGAGCAGTATTTGCAATTATAGGAGGATTTGTACAGTGATTCCCGTTATTCACTGGGCTCACTATAAACCCAAAATGATTAAAGGCCCAATTCGCCGTCATATTCGTAGGAGTAAACTTAACATTTTTCCCTCAACACTTCCTAGGACTAGCCGGAATACCACGACGATACTCAGATTATCCAGACGCCTACACCACATGAAACATTATTTCATCAATAGGATCAACAATTTCATTTGTAAGTGTAATAATATTCCTATTCATCATATGAGAAAGAATCTCATCAAACCGATTAATCTTATTCCCAACACACACAAGAAACTCGGTAGAATGACTACAAAACTTCCCACCAGCAGAACACAGATACTCAGAACTACCAACTATCTCACTAGTTAAGTAAATAATTCTAACGTGGCAGATAAGTGCATTGGATTTAAGCTCCACAAATAAAGTTATTATAACTTTCATTAGAAATAATGGCAACATGATTGAACTTAACACTACAAGATAGAGCATCACCAGTCATAGAACAACTAATTTTTTTCCATGACCATGCACTAATAATTATATTAATAATTATTACAACAGTATTTTATACAATAATTAGAATTATCCAAAATAAACAAACCACACGATTTATTCTAGAAGGACAAATACTTGAAACAATCTGAACGATTGCACCCGCAATCATCCTAGTATTCATTGCAATTCCATCCCTACGACTTTTATATTTAATAGATGAAATCCACAACCCAGTAATAACATTAAAAGCAATTGGACATCAATGATATTGAAGTTATGAATATTCAGACTTCACAAAACTAGAATTCGACTCATACATAGTACAACAAGATGACCAACAAATCAACACTTTCCGACTACTCGATACAGACAACCGAATTGTATTACCAATAAATTCAACGATCCGAATGATCGTGACAGCAGCAGATGTACTACACTCATGAACAGTACCAAGACTTGGAGTAAAAACAGACGCTACACCCGGTCGTCTTAATCAAGTAAGATTTTCAATCAATCGACCGGGCCTTCTCTATGGACAATGTTCAGAGATTTGTGGGGCAAATCACAGATTTATACCAATTGTAATCGAAAGAGTATCAACAAATCAATTTATTAACTGAGTATCAAAGATAAGAGAATCATCAGATGACTGAAAGCAAGTAATGGTCTCTTAAACCAGTCAATGATATATTAGCAAATATCTCTGATGACAAAGGATTAGTTAATTATATAACATCAGAATGTCAAACTGAAGTAATCAAACAAGGATATCCTTTTATACCTCAAATAATACCTATAGAATGAACAATGCTATACATTACATTCCTAGCGACATTCTTAATATTTAATATCATAAATTATTTCATTCAATCACCTAATAAACCAACAAGAATAAAGAAAATCATTAGCATCCACAAAATTAATTGAAAGTGATAAGAAACCTATTCTCAATCTTTGATCCAACAACAGAAATTAACAACCTTTCACTAAACTGAACTAGAACAACTATTGGACTTTTATTAATTCCCACAAGAATCTGATTAATTCCATCACGCAATAGTATAATAGTAACCTTACTAATAAATAAACTACATCAAGAAATAAAGACAATCTTAAGAAAGGGTAATGAAAATAAAGGAAACTCATTTATTCTAACATCATTATTCCTTATAATTCTAACAAATAATTTCCTAGGACTATTCCCATACATCTTTACTAGAACAAGACATTTAACACTTACACTAACTTTAGCCTTACCTTTATGATTAAGCTTTATATTATTTGGATGAATTAAAAACACCAACCACATATTCGAGCACTTAGTGCCCCAAGGTACACCAACAATACTAATACCATTCATAGTTATTATTGAAACAATTAGTAACCTAATCCGACCAGGAACACTAGCAGTACGCCTAACTGCAAATATAATTGCAGGGCACTTACTGTTAACCCTACTAGGGAATAATGGACCATCAATAAGACATACACTATTAATCGTACTAATTACTGCACAAATCCTCCTATTAATCCTTGAGGCAGCAGTTGCAGTAATTCAATCATATGTCTTTGCAATTTTAAGAACCTTATATTCTAGAGAAGTTAATTAATGTCAACACACGAAAATCACCCATTCCATATAGTAAATAAAAGACCATGACCACTCACAGGAGCAATTGGAGCAATAGTTACTCTAATAGGATTAATCAAATGATTCCATCAATATGACGATAGACTACTAGCAATTGGAGCCATCATCACTGTACTAACCATAATTCAATGATGACGAGACGTAACCCGAGAAGGAACATATCAAGGGTTACATACAAAAATAGTAACAAAAGGCTTACGATGAGGTATAATCCTATTTATCGTATCAGAAGTTCTATTCTTCGTATCATTCTTCTGAGCATTCTTCCACAGAAGATTATCACCAACAATTGAACTAGGATCAACCTGACCACCAACAGGAATTCAACCATTCAACCCTTTACAAGTACCATTACTAAATACAGCAATTCTACTTGCCTCAGGAGTAACCGTAACATGAGCTCATCACGGACTATTAGAAAATAACGCTACACAAGCAACACAAGGCCTATTCTTCACAGTACTACTAGGCTTATATTTCACTGCACTACAAGCATACGAATACGTTGAAGCACCATTTACAATTGCAGACTCAGCCTACGGATCAACATTTTTTGTAGCAACAGGATTCCACGGACTACACGTTATTATTGGAACAACATTCCTAACTACATGCTTACTACGACACACAACTTTACATTTCTCATCAAATCACCACTTCGGGTTCGAAGCAGCAGCTTGATACTGACACTTCGTAGACGTAGTCTGATTATTCTTATACATTTCAATCTATTGATGAGGAAGATAAAATAATATTTATCTAATACAAGAAAAAGTATACTTGACTTCCAATCAAGAAATTTGTGAAAACAAGATAAATAATAACTATTATTATAACAATAGCAATATTAACTATCCTACTATCATCAGCCATTATAATTCTAGCAACACTAATCTCAAAAAAAATCAACGAAGATCGAGAAAAAAGATCCCCATTTGAATGCGGATTTGACCCTAAAAACTCAGCACGACTACCCTTCTCATCACGATTTTTCTTAATTGCAGTAATCTTCATAATCTTTGATGTAGAAATTGCACTCCTATTACCTATACCAATTACTATAATAACATCAAACATCAAATCGTGATTAATTATCAGATCAGTATTCCTAATAATCTTAATTATTGGATTATACCACGAATGAAATCAAGGATCCCTTGAATGAAGAAATTAAAGGGACTATAGTTAATAATAACATTTGAGTTGCATTCAAAAAGTACTACTTTAAGTAGTTAGCCTCGCCAAACGAATTAAGTGAGAAGCAAATATTGCAATCAGTTTCGACCTGATCTTAGATAAATACCTCTTTATCCTCACTTTAAATTTAACTGAAACCAAAGAAAGAGGTATATTATTGTTAATAATAAAATTGAATTAAAATTCCAGTTAAGGAAGTGACAGAAAAAGTGAATGCTGCTAACTTATCACTATAGCGGTTAAAATCCGTTTACACTTCTGTTTTATTTATATAGTTTAGAATAAAACATTACATTTTCACTGTAAAGATAAAGAAAACTTTTATAAATAATACTCAAAGGTAACGAATTACCTCATCGACATCTTCAGTGTCGCGCTCTTACACTATAAGCTATTCAAGTAATAAATAAGAATAAATAACAAAATAATAACTCACATAACAAAAAATCCCAAGAATGCCTTTAAGTTGTTATACTGAAACCATTGATTAATCCTACCAAGATTAAAAAGAATTCAATAAATACCCTGACCCCCAAAATATTCTATCCAACCAGAATCAAAAACCCTTGTTGCCCTATAACCCAATTCCAAAGGGCTAAAAGAAACACCATAAGTAGAGAAAAAAGGCATAAATCATATAGAACCAGAAAAAGAAGAAGATCCATATAAATATATGGAATATAAATCATCTCTAAAAGAAAATCCAGCTATCTCATAACCCAATCAACCACCTACAAAAATCACAAAAAGAGTAAGAAACCTTAAATAATAAGGCAAACAAATTACAGAAGGTGTAGGACAAATTAATCATATAAGAGAACCACCACCAAAAATAGACATAACCAACAAACCAATCATACCATATATTATATTATAACTAGTCTCAATTATAGAATAAGAAGGGACAAAATTAAAATCACCACACAAAACAAAATAAAATAAACGAAAAGAATAACAAACAGTTAAACCCGTAGACACAAATAATAAAAAAAATCCAAATATATTTACGTATCTCATAGAAAATATTTCTAAAATAAAATCCTTGGAATAAAAACCAGCCAAAAACGGCATACCACAAAGAGCAAAATTAGAAACTATTAAACTTGTAGAAGTGAAAGGCATATAAACAGATAAACTACCCATAAAACGAATATCCTGAGAATCCCCTATAGAATGAATTACACCCCCAGCACACATGAATAATAAAGCCTTAAACAAAGCATGAGTTAGCAGATGAAAAAAAGCCAAACCAGAAAGACCAATAGAAATAGTTATAATCATAAGACCCAATTGTCTTAAAGTAGACAAAGCAATAATCCTCTTTAAATCAAATTCAAAATTAGCTCCAAGACCCGCCATAAATATAGTCAAACCAGAAACCAACAATAAAATTATATTCAACCAATAGCCGAAAGAAGGACTAAAACGAATTAACAAATAAACACCAGCAGTAACCAAAGTAGAAGAATGTACTAAAGCAGAAACAGGTGTAGGAGCAGCTATAGCTGCTGGCAACCAAGAAGAAAAAGGAATTTGAGCACTTTTAGTTATAGCAGCTAAAAGAACAAGGAAAGAAATTAATTCCATCTCAAAAGAACCCGATAAAAAATCCAAATAATAAATAAAACTTCAACTACCAAAATTAATTATTCAAGCAATAACCATTAATAAAGCAACATCACCAATACGATTAGATAATACAGTCAACATACCAGCACCGTAAGACTTTACATTCTGATAGTAAATTACCAACAAATAAGAAACCAAACCTAAACCATCCCAACCCAATAAAATACTAATTACATTAGGACTAATAATCAAAAACATTATAGAAACAACAAACATTAAAACCAACATAATAAAACGAACAATATTCAAATCACCAAACATATAATCATCACTATAAAGAATAACCAAAGATGAAATAATAAACACAAAACCTATAAACAACAAAGACATCCAATCAAACAAAAAAGTCATAATAACAGATCTACCATTTAAAGTAATAATATTTCAATCAATAAAATAAACCAAATCATTTATAATAAAATAAACACCAACCAGACAACAAAACCAACCCGAAACAAATAAAAAGATAAATCTAACAAAACAAATAGACATAAACATAAAAATCCAAAATAAACATATTATATCACTGGCACCACAAACCAGTATTTTACTTAAACTATTTAGATTTAACTAAACTCAAAAAACAGCAACATCCACCTTTAAAATAATTAAGTTTAATGGAAACCAATGCAAAAACACCAATAAAAACTCACGTGCATAACCTAAAGAACAAGAGTAAAGACCAGAATAAACAGAACCATGTTGACTATAAGAGTATAAATAAAGAGTATAAGCAGCTCTAAAAAAAGACAAAAGAACCAAAATAAATATAAGATATCAAGACCAAGAAACTAAACTACTCAACAAACCAATTTCACCAAGAAGATTAAGAGAAGGAGGAGCAGCCATGTTACAAGCTCTTAATAAAAATCATCATATAGCCATACTAGGCATCAAATTAATTAAACCCCTATTAACCAAAAGACTCCGTCTACCAAAACGCTCATAAGAAATATTAGAAAGACAAAAAAGACCAGAAGAACATAAACCATGAGCTACCATTAAAGCAAAAGATCTGCAAACCCCCCAATAACTCAATGTTATGATCCCACCAATAACCATACTTATATGAGCAACAGAAGAGTAGGCAATTAATGACTTCAAATCAGTCTGCCGCATACAAAATAAACTAACAAACAAACCACCAACCAATCTTAAAGAAACCCAAACAACACCAAACCTAAAACCAAACTTATATAAAATAGGAAATACACGAAGAAGGCCATAACCACCAAGCTTCAGCAAAACACCAGCCAAAATTATAGAGCCAGAAACAGGGGCTTCAACATGAGCCCTAGGAAGCCATAAATGAACCATAAATATAGGTATCCTAACCAAAAAGGCAAAAACCATACAAACATAAAATAAACCACCGACCAATGAACCATTGCTCCCCACCAAAAATAGACATAAAGAACCCAAAGAATTATAAACAAATAAAATACCCACTAATAAAGGTAATGAAGCCAGCAAAGTATAAAACAACAAATAAATCCCAGCCTGAACCCGCTCTGGTTGGTACCCCCAACCCAAAATTAAAAATAAAGTAGGAATCAATCTACTTTCAAAGAAAACATAAAAAGAAAGTAAACTAACTCTTCTAAAAGTACAATATAATATAATAGTAAGAATAATAACAACAAAAAGGAAAAACCCAGAGAAGTAGCCAAAACGGAAAATTGACTCTCTAGCTAAAATTATAAGAACACAAATTCATAAACTAAGAAGAATAAGACCATAAGAAATCAAATCACATCCAAAAATATATCCCAAACCACTTCAACAAAAAAAATAAGGGAAAGAAAATAAATAAATAAAAGAAATAAAAAATAACAAGCCACAAATCAACCATCAAAAACTAGAGAAAAGACATAAAGGGGTCAAAAAGATTAAGAAACAAAGAAACCTTAACATTGAAGAACATTATAAGACCGAAAATAATCATTACCATGACTACGAATTATAGAAACCAAAATGGATAAACCCAATGAACCCTCACAAACGGAAAAAACCAAAAAATAAACAACAAAAAATAAACTATAATTAAAATTACATAAATAATAATAAATAGAAAAATAAAGAACCAAAACAACAAACTCCAATCTCAATAGAGTAATCAACAAATGCTTTCGGCTAGAGGAAAAGGCCCAAATACCACAAAAATAAACAACAAAAAAATACAATCATATTGGCATTTACTAAATAAGTTTTAATAATTTAATAAAAATATTGGTCTTGTAAATCAAAAATAAGGAACAACCTTTTAAAACTTCAGAGGAAAGGCGAAATACCATTTCATTAATCCCCAAAACTAATATTTTAAACATAAAATACCCCCTGACATAACAAAGCTACTTATATCAATAAGAACAATAACTAGATTAATATTTACACAAATAAAACATCCTATGGCTATAGGACTAATATTATTAATCCAAACCGCATTAGTATGCCTCATCAGTGGAACAATATACAGAAGATTTTGATTTTCATACATCCTATTTATAATCATAATTGGAGGAATATTAGTACTATTTATGTATATAACCAGACTAGCATCAAACGAAATATTCTCGCCCTCAAACAAAATGATAATGGCCACATTAATACTATTACCAATCCTAATATACATAATACCAACAGTAACCAATAATAAAGAAATAAACCCACACGGAACAATAATAGAAAACGAAATCCTAACAACAACAACCGTAATATACAACCAAATAATAGGAACCATAACAACACTATTAGTATTGTATATACTACTAACATTAATCGTAGTAGTAAACATCATCAACGTATCAAAAGGACCTTTACGACAAACAAGATAATGAATAAACCCACACGAAATAAACATCCATTATTCAAAATTGCAAATAACGCCTTCGTAGACCTACCAACACCATCAACAATTAGAGGATGATGAAACTTTGGATCACTACTAGGACTATGCCTAGTAATACAAATCGTAACAGGATTATTCCTAGCAATACATTACTGTCCAAATGTCGAAATAGCATTCAGAAGAGTAAGACATATCTGCCGAGACGTAAACTACGGATGACTATTACGAACACTACACGCAAATGGTGCTTCATTATTCTTTGTTTGTATCTATCTACACACAGGACGAAATATATACTATGGATCTTATAACTTCATACACACATGATCCGTAGGCGTAGTAATTCTATTCCTAACTATAGCAACAGCATTCGTAGGATATGTACTACCCTGAGGACAAATATCATTCTGAGGTGCAACAGTAATTACTAACCTACTTTCAGCAATTCCATACGTAGGAAAGGAAGTTGTTCAATGAGTATGAGGAGGTTTTGCAGTAGACAACGCTACCCTTACACGATTCTTCGCACTTCACTTTCTATTACCATTTGTAATTGCTGCAATAGCAATAATCCATCTACTATTCCTACATCAGACAGGATCAAATAATCCGCTGGGATTAAACAAAAATACAGATAAAATTCCATTCCACCCATATTTCACAGTAAAGGATTTAGTAGGATTCACAATCATCATCACAATATTAACAATCTTAACCCTAAAAGAACCCTACATCTTGAGAGACCCAGACAACTTTACCCCAGCCAACCCATTAGTAACACCAGTACACATCCAACCTGAATGATATTTCTTATTTGCATACGCAATTCTACGATCAATCCCTAACAAATTAGGGGGGGTAATTGCCCTAGCAATATCAATTGCAATCTTATTCATTATACCAACAAATAAATCAAAATTCCGAGGAACACAATTCTATCCAATTAATCAAATCATATTCTGAATTATAACAAATACAGTAATCCTCTTAACATGAATTGGAGCACGACCAGTAGAAGACCCTTATATCTTAACAGGACAAATCCTAACAACACTATACTTCATATATTACGTAGCAAACCCAATAACAACAAAATTATGAGACAAAATAACAAACTAAAGTTAAAAAGCTATAGAATAAGCCCAATGTCTTGAAAACATTGTGAAAGAAGTTCAAGTCTTCTATTAACTTCAATACCTAAATTAATACACTACAACAAAGAAAAAATAAAACACCTAACACCAACAAAAAACAAAAGATAATTTAATGAAAGGGGCAAAAATCTCCTCCAAGCCAAATACATAAGCTTATCATAACGGAAACGTGGTAAAGTACCACGAACCCAAATAAATAAAAAAGAGATAAAAGTAAGCTTAACATAAAAAAAGAAGGAATATAAATCTCTACCCAAAAAAATAATACAAAATAACAATCTCATAAAAAGAATACTTGCATACTCGGCCAAAAAAATTAAAGCAAAACCTCCAGCACCATACTCAACATTAAACCCAGAAACAAGTTCAGACTCACCTTCAGCAAAATCAAAAGGAGTACGATTAGTCTCAGCCAAACAAGAAATAAATCAAACAAACGACAAAGGAAGAGAAATAAAAATTAACCACAAATAAACCTGATAAGAATAAAAATATACCAAATTATATCTACAAATCAATACAACAAAAGAAAGTAAAATAAAAGCCAGTCTTACCTCATAAGAAATAGTCTGAGCCAAAGCACGAAGACCACCAAGTAAAGAATAACCAGAATTAGAAGACCATCCAGCAATCATTACAGTATAAACACCAAGTCTAGTACAAGCCAAAAAAAACAGCAAACCTAATTCAAAGGAAATAAAACCACTCAAATAAGGAATCAATAACCAAATCAACAAAGAAAGAAAAAAACCAAAAATAGGAGAAAAATAATAAATTAAATAATTAGAAACCAAAGGGAAATATTGTTCCCTAGTAAATAACTTAATAGCATCTCTAAAAGGCTGCAAAATACCAACAAAACCAACCTTATTAGGACCCTTACGAATATGAACATAACCCAAAACCCTACGTTCCAATAAAGTAAGAAACGCCACACCAACCATAACAAAAATCATTAACAACAAAAAAACAACAGCAAGAAATAAAAAATCCAACATATACTACTTGTAAAATAAAATTTTACATTAATAGATTCTAAATCCAATGCACTTATCTGCCAAAATAGCAAAATATATTAATAATAATCATATACAAATAAAATTATTCCAAATACCCGGTCCTCTCGTACTAAGGTATAAAATTACATTATAGATAGAAACCGACCTGGCTCACGCCGGTCTGAACTCAGATCATGTAAGATTTTAAAGGTCGAACAGACCTAATCAATTTCAGCTCCTGCACCGAAAATTCACCTTAATCCAACATCGAGGTCGCAAACCCCCCTGCCAATAAGAACTCTCAAGGAAGATAACGCTGTTATCCCTAAGGTAATTTAATCTTATAATCAAAATAAATGGATCAAAATAATATAAATAAATATATAAAAACAAAGAGGAGTTAAAAACATTCCTCCCATCACCCCAACAAAACACTTAACCTATTAAAAACAAAATAACAAACAAAACAAATCAACAAGAACTAAATGTCAAACTCTATAGGGTCTTCTCGTCCCATAAAAACATCTAAGAATTTTAACTCAAAAACCAAATTCAATAAACAATACTCATAAGACAGCTTATGTCTCGTCAAGCCATTCATACCAGATCACAATTAAAGAACTAATGATTATGCTACCTTTGCACGGTCAAAATACCGCGGCCCTTCAACAATAAGTCAGTGGGCAGGCCATACTTCAAAAACTAACAAGAAAAGATGTTTTTGTTAAACAGGCGGACATAAAATTTTGCCTAATTCCTTAAAAGAAATTAACATCCCATGAACAAAACAACATAAAAACAAAATTTACTAATTACACAATAATTACTATACTAACCAAAGATAAAGCAAACATTTCAATAAACAAATTAAATTTATAAAGCAAATAAACAAAAGAAAATAATAAAATTTTAACATAATCAAATTGAAAATCACTATAAAATCCACAAAACCAAATTGAAGACAACAAATTATAAAAATAAAATAAGGAGCTAATCCCCCTTAATCTTAGCATAGAATAAAAATTAATAAATAAACAACAGAAATTAAATAAAATGCATGAATTAAATTCATTTCTTGAAAAACCAGAAACCTCCGAAGACGAATAACATTTCACTACCAACAACCTATTATTAATACTAATGAAACAGTAACTAATATAAATCATTAACTCCTTCAAAATCGGGAAACAAAAATAAATAATAAAATTCAATGAACCCTGATACACAAGGTACGACAAACAAAATCTACTTCCAAAAAAATATTTATCAACCCTTCACAGTACAAATAAACTATCGCTTAAAAAATTAAATCAAAAAAATACAACAACCACAATGATTCTTCAATTAAATAATTAAATACCACAAAAATAAACAACAAGAAAAATCAATAAATCAGATCATGCCGAATCGCACGACACATTAATTCAGCGTAAATGAAAACTCAACTATAGAAATGATCTGACTAATATACATTTTCAATCCAGCTGCACCTTCCGGTACAACCACTTTGTTACGACTTATCTCATTTAACAGCAACGAGAGCGACGGGCGATGTGTGCATATCCCAGAACCAATTATCATAATAACAATCTACAAACCATTACAACCAAATCCAATTTCATGCCCAAATTCAAGCAAGCAATCCAAAAACAAATCAATCAATGTAATCCATCATTCACTTGGAAACAAGCTGCACCTTGACCTGAAATAAAACAAAATAAGGAAACTAGAAAATTTAATAACTCTAAAAAGATAATCAAATAAACGGCGGTATACAAACCAAGGCAACCAAGTAAGGTCCAACGCGGACTATCGATAACGAGACAGATTCCTCTGGACGGAATGAGATACCGCCAAATTCTTTAAGTTTCAAGAACATAACTAATACTACTCAGGCAATAAAACAAATTAACATTCTAAAATAATAGGGTATCTAATCCTAGTTTATAAAAAGAATTTCATAGCCTCCAAACAGATAAAAGAAAATAATAATAATAAAAATTTCACCTAACAATTATCAAAACACAATCAATTAAACTAACAAATAACTACACAATGCCAAACACATTCAAACGCTTCCAAAGTATAACCGCGGCTGCTGGCACAAAATTTAACCGAAACCAAAATGTATTGCTGAATACAAGCATACTTGATCAACCAATAACAACTAATGAGAATAAAATAAATAAAACCACAGCCCATTTAGAGCTGAAAAATAATCACGCAAGAACTTACATATAGAACAAACAAAAATTGAACGACAAAGCAAGAATAAAACTTTACTTGTTAAAACCCAATAGGAAGGAAAATGGTACAAGTTAAAACAAAACTAATATA